TCCTATTCGATCCCTTTGAATTCCATATTCGAAGTTGCGATCGGATCTATTCATTAAAAAGAATCGATTCGATACATTTCTTCCATAGGTGCTATAATTGACTGCCTCCATTATGTTGTTGCTAGCAAATACCGCTGTTTTTAGTTTGGGATCTTCCAACTCATTCCCGCAGTAGATCCGGACCGATTTTTTTCTGATCCTTCGAGAAAAAGATTCATTCTCCTCATAAAAAAGAGGAGGTAGAACCAATAAAGATTTCTTTTTCGATTCATCTCTGGAGTTGAATACCTCATTCAAGAATTTTTTTTGATCCAACCCGTAGGAATCAATAGAAAAGGAAAATCCCCTATGAAACACCAGATCCGGCTCGGTTATTGATAGAGTGAATAGATCCGCCATTTCTGGGAATCTCTCTTCTGATTCAAAAAAATCGTGGCGTAACGCGTATCCCCCTTTGTTCCGGTCATGGAATAGATGAAAGAAATCAAAAAATGGATTTTTGTTCAAGAATGAAATCTTATTGGAACTGTCCATATCCGGTTCATCCTTCGGAACCAGATCCGGGATGTGATCTGGTTCCGAAGGATGAATTGAGACGGTATCTTGTAAATACGTAATTATCTTGAATATATCAACCATTTCTTTATTTTCCGCTCGCCTGGAAGGGACAAAAGAAACATCTTGTTTTTTCTTCAACAATTTAGGATCTATAGTGGACCTCTCAGTAGGATTCGAACCCAGATGAAGTTCTGACCATCTGTCAGAGAAAAAAGAACGAATTGATCTTGTAGGATTCCCAATAAATTCTTCGATTTCTTCCGGAAGCAGATGATTATTCATCCGCTTCTCAGGTTCCGTGAATAGCCAGGACATGGAGGAAGATCCAAAAAGGCATTTCGGGAATCGATCTGATTCTATCTCTGTTCGTTCCGTTTGAAGAAAGGAAGGATCCCAAAGAATCGATCTCTCTTTTAGTTGCTGAATCTCTGTTTGATCGATCAATGTGTGATATTCTGAATTCTCATTTCTAACGGAATCGAAATGATCTCTGGATTGATCAGAAGAAGATCCTTTCCATTGGCTAGAATCCGTTACTTGAACGAAAATAGATCTTGTGGAATCATATTGAATATTTGACAATACATTCCGTACCTTGCTAAAAAACCGATCCTTGTTTACCAACCACACATTGTCTAACCAAATCCAATTCTCTCTCGAGACGTTCCTCAAAAAATTTGATTCGTGCTGATTCTTCCCCCAACTAACGAAGAGATTTTGGCGGAATTGCCACATATGAAATTGAGCACAATTTTGCAAAGAAATACCCCACTTGTTTCTCGAGAAGAGATGGGAAACATGCTCAATATCATTGGATTGCATAGTTGCCCCAGCTCCTTGTTGTTTGAAGAAACTCTCCCCCTGAATTGGTCTTTTTTCACGAAAAGCAGACATGAGATAACAAATCAAGTCTTTCCCTAAGATTTCGAATAGCTGTCCCGAATTCAAGTTGATTATGTTTCGTTTCTTCCTCGGAGAAAGACGATCAAAAAATTCCCAATCATGGTCCTTGCGGATCGGATCATCCGTATAGGATAAAAAAAGAAACTCCAGATATTTGCTATCTTTCTCTTTGAATGAGATCTCAATTCCGGCTACGGTTTCATTAGATATCTGACAACTAGAATCCCTCTTTTTTCCGATCCGGTTCCTCCACCACCGCGAACCCCGGTTAGATTCAGGCATGATACGCTTTTTATTTATTGGGATAACCCAAGTACTCTCTTGCGGATCCATGAAACAACTCTCAGAAATCTTTTTCCCTTTTGGAAGATACAGGAGCGAAACAATCAACCTATTTCTATTGGAAGACCAAAAAGATTCTTCCAATGTCTCCTTTCTGGGTCCAATGGAATTCATAGGTATAGGAAGAAGCCCCATCAAATAGAGATTTTTTCTTTCGACCATCTTTCGATTGTTAATACGAGATATAAGGACCACTACTACAAGCAGTACTACACCTTTGGTCGTGAAATATCGATTGCTTGTTGCACCCTGTGAATCACGTGAAAGTAGGATACTCCAAATTCGGGGGTCAAAGAGTTTCATAAAACGTTCTTGGTGGAAAAAAATGTGAGTGAAAGATCCCACTGAATCGAATTTGATCCATGAATCTAAGAAATAGTGAGAATTCTTGATCTCTCTCAATTCGAATATCCAGGATTTGAATTGATGTCGTTTCATTGATTCCTCCTAAAGATTTCATTTCAATTGGAATTTGGTTATTCACGATGTACGATGATCCCCGTTAAGCATCCATGGCTGAATGGTTAAAGCGCCCAACTCATAATTGGCAAATTCGTAGGTTCAATTCCTGCTGGATGCACGCCAATGGGAACATTCAATAAGTCTATTGGAATTGGCTCTGTATCAATGGAATCTCATCATCCATACATAGCGAATTGGTATGGTATATTCATACCATAACATATGAACAGTAAGA